GTGTGGGGAAATGTTTGCTGTTTGTTTTGTTGGGTTATGGTTGATGTCAAAGCAAATAGAGTGAGTTGGGGAGGGTTTATGTTCTTGTAGTTGAATATACAACAATGGTTTTTCAGGCCATAGGCCTCGGATAGGAGCCGAGCAGGAACTTGTATGGCATATTTTATGTTTTTTTTAAGTGTTTGTTTTGTTTTGGGAGGGTTGGCGGTTGCGTCTAATCCTTCTCCTTATTATGGGGTAGTGGGTTTGGTGTTAGCGTCTTTTGTAGGATGTGGGTGATTAGTAAGTTTGGGGATGTCTTTTGTGTCGTTAGTGTTGTTTTTGGTTTATTTGGGGGGGATGTTAGTGGTTTTTGTTTATTCGGTTTCATTAGCAGCGGATCCATTTCCTGAGGCTTGAGGGGATTGAGGTGTTGTAGGATATGTGGTTGGATTGGTATTGGTGTTAGTTGTTGGTATGTTTGTTGGTGGGGTGTTTGATAATTGATGGGTTGAGATTGACACTGTTGATGGGAGTGGAGTGTGTTTGGTTCGATTAGATTTTAATGGGGTGGCTATATTTTATTCTTGTGGGGTTGGGCAGTTTTTGGTTGCGGGGTGAGGTTTATTATTAACTTTGTTTGTAGTGTTGGAGCTTGTACGTGGGCTGTCTCGGGGGGCGATTCGGGCGGTTTAGGGGTGGGAGGATCAGGAAATAGTTTAATTTAAAATACCAGCTTTGGGAGTTGGTGATAAAGGTTTAATTCCTTTTTTTCTGATTGAGTGGAAGGGAGTATAGAGTGAGTATGGATTTTGATTATATTTGTTTGGAGGTTGTAGTTGAGTTTTTAGGGTTGTGGGTGTTATGTTTTGTTGTGTTGTGGTGGGTGAGTGAAGTTGGAGATGATAGATTTATTAAATGAAATTATAGGGGAATGGAATGGAAGGTTTTGTAAAAAACAAACGAAAAACAAAAATTAAGATGGTTTGTTGTTTGGTTGATTTTTTAGGGGAAAGTTAACGTTTGTTTGATGAAAAATTTTTGAACACAACAAAGTGATGAAAAAAAAAGAAGAAATTTGGTGATTTATTAATGGTATCTCCCTGGAAAGGGGTAAAAATTTGCATGATTTTTTATGTAAATTGACGGAAAAAAATATGTCAGTCGAGCATTCATTCAACAGCCACTAAGAGAGACGGTACACGTTATGCTTATACCAAATGCGCTCTGACAGTGCATCAGGACGGCACTAAGAGACTGAATTACCCTTGAAACCGTATCATTAATTTGTTCGAGAAAGTGATAAAACCGTTCGAGGGCCACAAGATGGACATGTTCAACACCGGGGGGTGCCCGCCGCGTCGAGAAGTTTAATGAGATCTTTGGAAAAAAGAAAACCAAAAGTGAAAAAGAGGGGAAATGCCGCGATTACGCAGTCGGATGAACTATTCTGCATCCCCAACCACTAGTGACGGAGCGCAATTGCAGGAAAATTAATCAAGTTATGGCCCTGACCGAGGAACCAGAGGCGCAAAAGTGCAAGATGGGCGAGGGTTTAGGGGGAAAGAATGGGCCTGAAGCTGGTCGTGATATGTTATTATTACGCCGGGTAGCGCGGTTCTCGTGAGGGGTACGATTAATAAATAACCCAGCACTTCTTGGGGGCTCTTGAGTGAAAGATTAATTGATGAGATATCCTAGATCAGGGAGTTTGGGTGGTGGACAATAGTCGTGTCCTGGAAAGTTATCTATGTAAAAGTTAACAGTTTAAGGTTTTAGTCCAATCTAGTGAATTCGTTCCTAATCCATGACATTGTTGATCCTTGTGGTAGGAATGTGCCTAGGTCTTGGTATGACATGGTTGTGTTGTTATGGGCTCAAGCATGAAAATTTATGTATATCTGACATTCATATTATGTGAAGTATTCCTACATGGAGTTCATGTCTAATGTGGAAAATAATGTAATGCGAAGTAATACATACCCTATGTTTTTAATGGGGGGAGGGGGGGGCCCCCATTAAAAGAATTAATGAGTAGGAAGAAACTCTAAGAAGGGGATGAGCCTTCAGTTTCTGGTTTACAAGACCAGTGTTTTGAATAAACTATTAGAGTGTTTTAGAGGTTGAGTATTTTGTTCTCTAGAGCTCCGACGGTAGGGAATAAGATAAGAAGTGTAATGAAGTAGGTGAATGAGGCTAGTTGTCCGATAATGATAAACGGGTGTTCTACTGGTTGGCTTCCTACTCATGTCAGGATAAGGAGGTTGGTGACTAGAATTCAGAATAATAGTTGGGATAAAGGGCGAAAGGTTATTGTTCGTTGTTTTGACTTGTGTAGGAATGGAATGAGGAATAGGATTAGGACTGAAGCGGCGAGGGCTAAGACACCCCCTAGTTTGTTGGGAATTGATCGTAGGATGGCATATGCAAATAAGAAATATCATTCGGGTTTAATATGGGGAGGGGTTACTAGTGGGTTTGCAGGCGTAAAATTTTCGGGGTCTCCTAAGAGGTTGGGTGAGAATATAGCTAGTATGGTTAAGGGGATTAATATAGTTATGAAGCCTAAGATGTCTTTAGTGGAGAAGTATGGGTGGAATGGGATTTTGTCGCAGTTTGATGAAATTCCTAGGGGGTTGTTTGAACCAGTTTCGTGAAGGAAGGTGAGGTGAATAAATGTTAGGCCTGCAATGATGAATGGAAGGAGGAAGTGGAGGGCAAAGAATCGAGTGAGTGTGGGGTTGTCAACTGAGAATCCACCTCATGCTCATTCTACGAGTGTTTGTCCGATGTAGGGAATTGCTGAAAATAGGTTAGTGATGACTGTTGCTCCTCAGAATGATATTTGACCTCATGGTAGGACATATCCTACGAATGCTGTTGCTATAAGGGTTAGAAGGAGAATGACCCCTGTATTTCATGTTTCTTTGTAGAGGTAGGAGCCGTAGTAAAATCCTCGTCCGATGTGAAGGTAAATACAGATGAAGAATATTGAGGCTCCGTTTGCATGGAGGTTACGAATAAGTCAGCCGAATTGGACGTTACGGCATGTGTGAGCTACGGATGTAAAAGCTAGGGTTGTATCTGCTGTATAGTGTATTGCTATTAGTAGGCCTGTGATGATTTGTGTTGTGAGGCAAATACCTAGGAGAGATCCGAAGTTTCATCAGGCTGAAATGTTAGAGGGTGTTGGAAGGTCAATTAGTGAGTTGTTAATTATTTTTAGGATGGGGTGGTGTTTTCGGATGTTGGGTGCCATTGAGTTGAGTGGGTCTATGGGTTGATGATATGATGATGATTAGGATGGAAAGAGCAAAAGTTGCTAGATATGCTTTAATCAGTCCGGTGTGGAAGGTTGTTGAGATTTTGGTTGCCTTAAGTTGTGTGAAAGCTAGTCCTTCGGGGCCTATTTTTTTAAATCAGGATAGGTCAATTAGGTGTGAGGCGATTTTTTGTCCGTTGCTTAGGAGCTTTGTGGAGTTTAGGCGGTGGATTAATGGATTAAAGTAGCCGAGGGTTGTGGAGAAGTTTAGGAATGGATTTTGTTTTGGGTTGGTGAATGAATGTGCTATCTTTGATAGTTCTAGGGCCAGACTGATGCCTAAGATTGTAACAATTAGGGCAGTAGTTTTTAAGTACAATGGTATGGTTATGGGTGGGGTTTTTGTTGGGAGGATGTAGGAGGTAATTAGTAGTCCGGCTATAATGCTTCCTAGAGCTAGTCGGGTGATGGGATTGATGATGGCTGGGTTGTTTTCGTTAATGGGTGAAATGGAGGTGATTCGAGTGAAACCTGTTTGGACTAGGAGGGTTATGCGCAGACTGTAGGTAGCGGTAAAAGATGTAGCTAAGAGTGTGAGGAGGAGGGCTCAGGCATTTAAATGTGATGTGTTTATACTCTCGATGATGAGGTCTTTTGAGTAGAATCCAGCTAAGAATGGTGTGCCTATGAGAGCTAGGTTTCCGATGGTTAAGCATGAGGTGGTTATGGGTAATGTTTTTTGTAGGCCTCCTATTTTTCGGATGTCTTGTTCACCGTTTAGGTTGTGGATAATAGATCCGGAGCACAGGAATAGTATTGCTTTAAAGAAAGCGTGGGTGGAGATATGTAGGAATGCTAATTGGGGTAGATTTAATCCGATTGTCACTATTATCAGTCCTAGTTGGCTGGATGTGGAGAAGGCGATGATTTTCTTAATGTCATTTTGGGTGAGGGCGCATATGGCGGCGAATAATGTTGATAGGGCACCTATACAAAGGCAGGTGGTGAGGGCAGTTTGATTGGTGTTGATTATTGGGTGGGTGCGGATTAAGAGGAAGATTCCGGCTACTACTATGGTGCTGGAGTGGAGGAGGGCGGAGACTGGAGTTGGGCCTTCTATAGCAGCGGGTAGTCATGGGTGGAGGCCAAATTGGGCGGATTTTCCTGTGGCAGCTAGGATTAGTCCTAAGAGAGGGAGGAGGGGGGTTTGGTCTTTGGAGGAGTGGAGTTGGATTTCTCAGGAGTTTGCTGTGGAAGCGAGTCAGGCTATACATAAGATTAGTCCGATATCTCCGATACGGTTGTAGAGGACAGCTTGTAGTGCTGCTGTGTTAGCGTCCGCTCGTCCGTGTCATCATCCGATAAGTAGAAATGATATGATTCCGACTCCCTCTCAGCCAATGAATAGAAGGAAGATGTTGTTGGCGATTATTAGAATCAGTATAGCGATTAAGAAGATTAGAAGGAATAGGAAAAATTTAGTGATTTGGGGTTCAGATGCTATATATCAGGATGCGAATTGTAGGATTGATCATGTTACAAATAATGCAATGGGGAAGAATATGAGTGAATATTGATCCATTTTTAGGGTTAGTGGGATTTTGAAGTTTATGATAAATTTTCATTGTCAGTGTAAAGTGATGTGGTCTATGCCTGAGTATATGAATAAGGTTATTGGGATTAGGCTAATAGTGAAGGAGGTTTTGACAGCTTGTGTGATGGTGTTTGGGGAGTTTCGGTAATTTTTAATAAGGAATGGGAGAAGAATAGGGGTCAGGAGAGTGGTTATGATTAAGAGTATGGAAACGTTAAGGATTAATGGGAGGTCCACTGCTTTCACTTGGATTTGCACCAAGGTATGTGGCTCCTAAGGCCAATGGATTACTGCTATCCTTTAAAAGCAAGGGGGCTGAGATTTTAGGCTCAGATGCAAGAATTAGCAGTTCTTGTTGGTTGAACCCCCCTCGGCAGGCAAGAAGGGTTTAACTTCTATTTTTAGGATCACAGTCTAATGTTTGGTTTAAAACTATGCTTGCATGAGGGGATTCCTGAGATAAGTTCTGGTTTTAGAATTAGGAGGAGGGATGGTAAGATGTGAAGCGTCATTAAAATGTGTTCTCGTGAATTGGAGTTTTGGGTGGATGTGATGTAGGTGGGTGGGGTGCCTCGTTGGGTTGTAAGAAATATAAATAGGGTGTAGGATGCGGTTAGGAGGGTTGCTGTTCCGGTAAGGATGATAGTGAAGGTGGATCAGTTAAATAGGGCGGTTATGATTGTTAGTTCAGCTAGTAGATTTGTAGTAGGGGGTAGGGCTATGTTTGTAAGGTTAGCCAGGAGTCATCAAGTTGTTATTAATGGAAGAAGGGGTTGGAGACCTCGTGTTAGGAATAGAATTCGACTATGGGTTCGTTCATAGTTGGTGTTGGCCAGACAGAATAGTATTGATGAGGTTAAGCCGTGTGAGATTATTAGGATTATTGCTCCTGAAAATGATCAGTGAGTTTGAATTATGGCCGCGGCGATTACTAGGCCTATGTGGCTAACGGATGAGTATGCGATTATGGATTTTAGGTCAATTTGGCGAAGGCAGATTGAGCTAGTTATTAAAGCTCCTCATAGGGCGAGGGTAAGAAATGGATAATGAACATAGGATGAGATGGGGGCTATTAGTATGGAGATACGTATGATACCGTAGCCTCCTAATTTAAGGAGTAGTGCTGCTAGGAGTATTGATCCTGCGATTGGTGCTTCTACATGGGCTTTGGGAAGTCATAAGTGAAGGCCGTAAAGTGGGGCTTTCACTATAAAGGCTAGGAGGAGGGCTAGGCCCGATATGAGTCCTGTTCACGAGTAGGTGAGTATGGGGTATGAGAGTTTCATTATTGTCAGGTTTAGAGTACCTGCTTGGGTGTGGAGGTGGAGGATGGCGACTAGTAGTGGGAGTGAGCTTATAAGAGTGTAAAATAATAAGTAGATTCCGGCACTTAGTCGTTCTGGTTGGCTACCTCAGCGTGTGACTAAAATTAGTGTGGGAATTAGTGTTGCTTCAAATGTAATGTAGAAGAGTATTAGCTCTGAGGCTGAGAAGGCTAGGAGGATGAAGGGTTGAGTGAGGATTATAGTTATGATGAAGATTTGTTTACGTGAAGAGGGTTCTTGTTGGATGTGATTTTGGCTAGCGATAAGTATGAGTGGTAATAGTCAGCAGGACAATACGAGTAGGGGGGATGAGATTAGATCAATACTTGTTCACTGGGTCGAGTTTTTAGAGGGGTAGTAGGTTGGGGTAAGTCATTGCAGGCTAATTGTTGCGATTAGTAGGCTGTGCATGGTAATGTTTGTTCATACATATTTTAGAGGGGATAGAAGGGTTATTGGTAGGAGTATGATTGTGGGAATTATGATTTTTAGCATTGTAGGAGGTTTAGGTTATGGATGTGGTCTGAGCCATGAGTTCGGGTTGAGGCAACTAGGATTGCAAGGCCGGTTCCTGCTTCGCAAGCGGAGAATGCTAATATGAGAATGGGTATCAAGGCTAGGGATGTGGTTTGGGTTTGGATAGGTCATGTTGATAGAGCAATGTATATCGATAATATTATGCTTTCCAGACAGAGTAGGGCGGAGATTAGGTGGGTCCGATGAAAGGCTAGGCCTAGGCTGCTTAAGGTGAAAGCTGAGTAGAAGCTTAGGTGTAGGAGGGTCATTGAGAAAGTCATAGGGGTGGGCTATGATTTGTTGAGCCGAAATCAACTGTCTTGGTTAGACTAACTTTCTGGGGGGGGGGGGTTATTCTGCTCATTCTAAGCCTCCCTGAGCCCATTCGTATACTAACCCTAATGTTAGTAAAAGGATAATAGTTGAGGTTCAGGTGAGAGTGGAGAGAGGGGATTGTAGTTGGGTGGCTCATGGTAATGGAAGTAGTAGAGCAATTTCTAGGTCGAAGAGAAGGAATAGGATTGCGACTAGGAAGAATCGGATGGAAAATGGGAGTCGAGCGGATCCTAGGGGGTCAAATCCACATTCGTAGGGGGATAGTTTTTCTGAGTCTGGGTTTATTTGTGCTAGTCAAAAGTTTAATGTGGTTAGGATAATGCTCAGGGTTGTGGATAGGATTAGTATGAATGAGATTATGTTAATTACTCTTCTCTGGGTTTAAGCCAGATTCTAGAGATTGGAAGTCAATTGTAATGAATATACTAGAAGAGTAAGATCCTCATCAGTAAATGGTTATGTAGAGGAAAAGTCAGATGACGTCAACGAAATGTCAGTATCAGGCTGCTGCTTCAAAACCGAAATGATGGTTTGGTGTGAAGTGGAATTTGATTAGTCGGAGGAGGCAGACAAGGAGAAAGGAAGATCCAATAATGACATGAAGGCCGTGGAATCCTGTAGCTACGAAGAAGGTTGATCCGTAGACTCCGTCTGCGATAGAAAATGGGGCTTCGTAATATTCTATGGCCTGTAGTGCGGTGAAGTAAAATCCTAGGAGTACTGTTATGAATATGGCTTGAATTGCTTGTTTTCGGTTTCCTTCTGTAATGCTGTGGTGGGCTCATGTAACAGTAACACCGGATGCTAGTAGGATGGCAGTGTTTAGTAGGGGGACATTTATTGGATTCAAGGGTTTGATACCTGTTGGAGGTCATTGGCCTCCTACTTCTGGGGTTGGGACAAGGCTAGAGTGGAAGAATGCTCAGAAGAAGCCTAGAAAAAAGAAAGCTTCAGATGTAATGAATAGGATTATTCCATAGCGCAGTCCTTTTTGGACTAGTGGGGTGTGGTGACCTTGAAACGTGCTTTCTCGTACGATATCTCGTCATCATTGTAGTATAACTAATAATATAGATAGAAGTCCAATAGTGAGGAGGATGGAGGAGTTGTAGTGGAATCATATAGTAAGTCCTGAGGTTGTAAGTAGGGCAGCTGCTGCTCCGGAGATAGGTCAAGGGCTTGGGTCTACTAGGTGGAAAGAGTGAGCTTGGTGGGCCATTTGAGATGTTAGATGTTTTCTTGAAGGTAGAGGCTTAGTAGGAGTACGAATACGTAGGCTTGAATTATAGCTACTGCTACTTCTAGAATGGTAAGTAATAATAAGATAATTACGGTTAGAATGGATACTATTGGTATGATTGGAAGTAGGGTGGTGGTAGCAGTTGAGATGAGTTGAATGAGGAGGTGGCCTGCAGTTAGGTTGGCGGTTAGGCGTACTCCTAGTGCTAAAGGGCGGATGAGTAGGCTGGTAGTTTCGATTAGAATTAGGGCGGGAATTAAGGGTGTGGGGGTGCCTTCTGGCAGGAGGTGTCCTAGGGAGGCTGATGGTTGATTTCGTAGCCCTGTTAATAGTGTGGCTAGTCAGAGGGGGAATGCTAGGGCTATGTTTATTGATAGTTGGGTGGTGGGTGTGAAGGTGTAGGGTAGTAAGCCTAGCAGATTAATTGTAAGCAGGAAGGTTATAAGGGATGTTAAGATTAGGGCTCACTTATGGCCTTTTTTATTTAATGGGGTTAGTAGTTGTTTTGTGGTCAGGTTAAGGAATCATAGTTGAATAGTTGAATAGCGATTGGAGATTCATCGGTTGTTTGGAGAAGGAAATAGGAGAGTTGGAAATAGTATTGAAATGAGTACTAGTGGAATTCCGAGGAGGGATGGGCTTATGAATTGGTCGAAGAAGCTTAGATTCATGGTCAGTTTCAGGAAGAGGATTTTTGGGTAGTTAAGGTTTTATTGGAGGGGAGGTTGGTTGAAGTGAATGTTAGGAGTTTGGGTTGTAGGATAAGTGAAAAAGTGAGTCAGGATAATAGTATAATAAAGAATCATGGGTTTGGATTTAGTTGGGGCATACCATTAAGGAGGGGTAGGTGGTCCTCTTTCTCTAGCTTAAAAGGCTAGTGCTTGTTCATAGCTTCTTAATGATTAGGATGAAAGGAGAGATGATCAGTTTTCGAAATGGTTTAGAGGGGCGGATTCTACTACGATGGGTATAAAGCTGTGGTTGGCTCCACAGATTTCTGAGCATTGACCGTAAAAAATTCCAGGTCGGGTAGCGATAAATGAGGTTTGGTTGAGTCGTCCTGGGATTGCGTCAGTTTTTACACCAAGGCTTGGGATAGCTCAGGAGTGGAGGACATCGTCAGCGGTGACGATTACTCGAATTGGGGATTCTATTGGGATAACAACTCGGTGGTCAACTTCTAGTAGGCGGAAATTACCGAGTGGTAGGTCTGTTGTTGGAAGTATATAAGAATCGAATGATAGGTCTTTAAAGTCTGTGTATTCATAGGTTCAGTATCATTGGTGGCCGATGGCTTTTAAAGTTAAGTCTGGTTCATCAATTTCATCTATTATATAAAGGATTTGGAGGGAAGGGAGGGCAAGTATAATTAGTACGATGGCAGGTAGAATCGTTCAAACAAGTTCCACTTCTTGAGCGTCAACGGTGTTGGATGATAATTTTTCTATGAGTATTAATGCTAAGAGGTATAATACTAAGGTGCAGATAGCTAGGGCGACTATTAAAGCGTGATCATGGAACTCTACGAGTTCTTCTATAATGGGTGATGAAGCGTCTTGAAAACCAAATTGTGTATGGTTAGCCATGTGGAGTGATGGGGTGTGCTGGGGTTTCACCTGCGATTTAGTCTTGACAAGGCTATGTAATGGTTTTACTAACAACCCATAAGAAAGAAGCATAAAGTGGTTTAGTGCAGTTGGCTTGAAACCAGCTTGTGAGGGTTCGATTCCTTCCTTTCTTGAATTTGGACATATGCTGGTTCTTCGAAGGTGTGGTAGGGAGGGGGGCAACCATGAATTCATTCAATGTTAGTGTTGATTAATTCTGGTAGGAGGACTTTACGTTTAGATGCGAAGGCTTCTCAGATAATGAATATTAGCATGATTACAGCGGTTATAGAGATGAGAGAGCCAATGGAGGATAGGGCGTTTCATAGTGTGTAGGCATCTGGATAGTCAGAGTATCGGCGTGGTATGCCGGCTAGACCTAGGAAGTGTTGTGGGAAGAAGGTAAGGTTCACTCCAGTGAATATTACCCCGAAGTGTGCTTTGGCTCATAATGGGTGGAGGGTATAGCCGGTGAATAGGGGAAATCAGTGTGTAAATCCTGCTAGGATGGCGAATACGGCTCCTATGGATAGGACGTAATGGAAGTGGGCAACTACGTAATAGGTATCGTGGAGAGCGATGTCTAGGGATGAGTTTGCTAGGACAATCCCTGTTAGACCTCCGATAGTGAATAGGAAAATGAATCCTAGGGCTCATAATATAGGGGGGTCTCATTTGATGGTGCCTCCATGTAAGGTGGCTAATCAGCTGAAAACTTTAATGCCTGTAGGAATGGCGATAATTATTGTAGCTGATGTAAAATATGCTCGAGTGTCTACATCTATTCCCACTGTAAATATGTGATGGGCTCATACGATAAAGCCTAGGAATCCGATGGAAAGCATAGCTCAGACTATTCCTATGTAGCCGAAGGGTTCTTTTTTGCCAGCATAGTAAGCTACTACGTGAGAAATGATTCCAAATCCTGGGAGAATGAGGATATAAACTTCTGGGTGACCGAAGAATCAGAATAAATGTTGATATAGAACGGGATCTCCGCCTCCAGCTGGGTCGAAGAAAGTGGTGTTTAGGTTGCGATCTGTGAGTAGTATTGTGATTCCGGCGGCTAAGACAGGAAGGGAAAGTAGTAGGAGTACTGCAGTAATGAGGACTGATCAGACGAATAGTGGGGTTTGATACTGTGAGAGAGTAGGGGGTTTTATATTAATTGCAGTTGTGATGAAATTGATGGCTCCAAGAATAGAGGATACACCAGCTAGGTGGAGGGAGAAGATTGCTAGGTCTACTGATGCTCCAGCATGGGCTAGGTTACCTGCTAATGGAGGGTAGACTGTTCATCCTGTACCTGCTCCTGCTTCTACTGTTGAGGAGGCTAGGAGGAGTAGGAAGGATGGTGGTAGGAGTCAGAAGCTTATATTGTTTATTCGAGGGAAGGCTATGTCGGGGGCGCCAATTATTAGTGGGACTAGTCAGTTGCCGAAGCCGCCGATTATGATGGGTATAACTATGAAGAAGATTATTACAAAGGCATGGGCAGTGACGATTACGTTATAGATTTGGTCGTCTCCTAGGAGGGTACCTGGTTGTCCGAGTTCAGCTCGAATAAGAAGGCTGAGGGCTGTTCCAATTATACCAGCTCATGCTCCGAAGATTAGGTAAAGGGTACCAATATCTTTGTGGTTGGTGGAGAATAGTCATCGGTTAATGAAAGTCACAGGTAAGATGGCTGAGTGTTTAGGCGTTAGGCTGTAGACCTTTTTACAGAGGTTCAATTCCTCTTCTTATCGGCTCTGTAGTGAAGTTCATGTTGGGTTGCAAGCTCAATGATGTGCATTAAACATGCGCCAGGGTCTTTTAGGCAGAAGCCTGAAGGTTAGGGCATTTAGCTGTTAACTAAAATGTTATGGGATCGAGGCCCATCTGTCTAGTAGGAAAGGTTCTAGCTTAATTAAAGCATTTGAGTTGCATTCAGAGGATGCAGGATAATGACCTGCGAATCTTAGCAGAAACTAAGAGGGTTTAACTCTTGTTTAAGGCTTTGAAGGCCTTCGGTTTAAAAGTGATCCTAAGTTTCTAGGGGATGGTAAGGATTATAGGGGAAAGTGGCAGGAGTGTAATTGTTAGGGTGGTGAGAGTGGTGACAAGAGAGTTTACTGGTTTGTTAATTTGTCATTGTTTTATGTAATTGTTGGAGTTTGGGGGGAGTGTAATTGTTGCACAGTAAGCTAGGCGGAGGTAGAAGAAGAGGCCCAATAGGGAAAGAATGGCAATGATTGTTGCTGTGGGGGTTATTTCTTGTTTGGTTAGCTCTTGGATGATAAGTCATTTTGGTAAGAATCCTGTTAGCGGGGGTAATCCTGCTAGGGATAGAAGTGCGAGTATCAGGGTAGCACTTAGTGATGGGATTTTTGTCCACGAAGTTATTATTGAGGATAGTTTTAGGGTTTTGGTGGTTTTAAGGGCTAGAAAAATAGCAGTGGTTATTAGGCAGTAGAGGTAGAAGGTGAGTAGGGTAAATTTTGGATTATAGAGGATGATGATAGTTATTCATCCTAAGTGGGAAATTGATGAGAAGGCTAAGACTTTTCGGATCTGGGTTTGATTTAAACCCATTCATCCTCCTAAGGCGGTTGAGAAGATGGCTATAGTGGTTAGTAGAGTGTGGTTAAGGGATGGGGATGTTAGTAGAAATAGTGTGAGGGGAGGAAATTTTATGGCTGTGGCTAGAAGTAAGCCTGTAGTTAGGGATGAACCTTGAAGGACTTCTGGGAATCAAAAGTGGAATGGGACTAGACCTAGTTTGATTGAAATAGCTGTTGTTATAAGGAGGCATGAAGTGGGGTGGGTGAGTTGTGTAATGTCTCATTGTCCAGTAAATAATGCATTGATAGTGCTAGAAAATAATAATAAGGTTGATGCTGTTGCTTGGACTAAAAAGTATTTGGTTGCGGCTTCAGTAGCTCGTGGATGGTGGGGTTTTGTAATCAGGGGAAGAATGGCTAGGGTATTAATCTCTAGGCCTGCTCATGCTATTGTTCAGTGATTGCTTGAGATTGTGATGGTGGTTCCCAGGAGTAAGCTTAGGATGGAAATTAATGTGGCTTGTGGGTTTATTAGTAGGGGAAGGGGTTAAACCATCATTTTCGGGGTATGGGCCCGATAGCTTTTTTAGCTGACCCTACTTGGGGAAGAAAGGTAGAAAATAATATAAGGGAAGTATGGAGGGTTTTGATCCCTTTTGTGTAGGTTCAATTCCTACTTTTCTAAGTTAGGAAATGAGAGGGTTAGTGTACCTCTGTGTTCACTTTATCATAGTGACCCTTAAGGTTCAGGCACATTTCCTTTATAGGTATGGGGGCAGGCCTGCATAGCAGATTGGCAAGCTAGTGTGTCAGAGACATAGGGATAGGGTCAGGGGGAGGAAGCTTTTTCAGAGAAGGTGTATGAGTTGGTCATAACGAAATCGGGGGTAGGAGGCACGAATTCATAGGAATCCTGCAGATAGGAGGAGGGTTTTGGTAGCTACAGCCAGGGGGAAAAATTCGTGTGGGAGGTTTAGTGAGCTTGGGTTTAGGAATAGAATGGTTGTTAGTGTGTTTATGAGTATGATGTTTGCATATTCGGCTAGAAAGAATAAGGCGAATGGTCCTGCAGCGTACTCTACATTAAATCCTGAAACTAGTTCTGATTCTCCTTCTGTAAGATCGAATGGTGCCCGATTTGTTTCGGCAAGTGTTGAGATGTATCATATTATTGCTAATGGTCAAGATGAGAAGATTAGGTATAGGGGTTCTTGAGTTGTAGCGAGGGTATAAAGGGAATAGTTGCCGCTTAGGATAATGATCGATAAGAGAATAATGGCTAATGTTACTTCATATGAGATGGTTTGTGCTACTGCTCGTAGAGCACCAATTAGGGCATATTTAGAGTTGGAGGCCCATCCTGATCATAAGATTGAGTAGACTGTTATGCTTGATAGGGCCAGTATAAATAAGATTCCTAGGTTTAGGTCGGTTAGGGAGAATGGAAGTGGAAGGGGGGTTCAGATTGTGATCGCTAAAAGTAGGGCCAGAATTGGAGTTATGATGAAGAGGGATGTTGAAGAAGTGGATGGGCGAATAGGTTCTTTGATAAATAGTTTTACGCCATCTGCTACTGGTTGAAGAAGACCATATGGGCCTACGATGTTTGGGCCCTTGCGGGCTTGTATATAACTTAAAATTTTTCGTTCTACTAGGGTTAAAAAGGCCACGGCGAGAAGGATGGGAATGGCATAGGATAGTGATATTGTGAAGTAGGATAAGACAGGGTAGTTTGTCATGAGTTTGGAGGAGCTAGGGAGAGGATTTGAACCTCTGGGTAAAGGGCTTAAGCCTTTTGCATTTGCCGGGCTCTGCCACGCTAGCTGTCCTTTTCTAGGATTGTTAGGGTAGTTGAGCTTTTGGCAGTTTAGTTGATTACATTGCTTTTAGCGAGGACTTGCTTATGGCATTGGTCCTACTCTTTCGGTCCTTTCGTACTGGAAGGAGTTAATCATAGATAGAAACCGACCTGGATTACTCCGGTCTGAACTCAGATCACGTAGGACTGTTAATCGTTGAACAAACGAACCCTTGGTAGCGGCTACACCACTAGGATGTCCTGATCCAACATCGAGGTCGTAAACCTCCTCGTCGATGGGGGCTCTTGGAGGAGATTGCGCTGTTATCCCTGGGGTAGCTTGGTCCATTAATCAATTGTATTGGGTCTGGTTATTGTTAATACGTCGATGAGTTGATCTTAGTTAAGAGGAGTGGTCTTATTTTTGGAGGGTCTGTTTTGCTCCAAGGTCGCCCCAACCAAAAAATGCATGCCAGTAGTCCCGGTGGGTTGGTGGACCCAATGGGGTGGAGTTTTGTGGGAGTGGTAGCTGATTTTGAAGTTCCACAGGGTCTTCTCGTCTTATGGAATTATTCCTGCTTTTGCACAGGGAGATCAATTTCACTGATCACCTATAGGAGACAGTTAAGACCTCGTTTAGCCGTTCATACTAGTCCCGATTTATGGGACAATTGATTGCGCTACCTTTGCACGGTTAGGATACCGCGGCCGTTAAACGTGTTGGTCACTGGGCAGGCATCACCTTCAATACTTGTTTTGCTGAAGGCTATGTTTTTGGTAAACAGTCGGGCCTTGTGTTTGCCTAGTTCCTTCTATAGGTTTTAATCATCTTTTTGGGCGCTCCTGTAAGTTGGGTTAACGAGGGTTTTATGGGAATGTTAGGTCTTGTTTGGGTTAGTGAGCATTTAGGATTTCGTTAATAATGGGTTGATGTAAGCTTGCGCCAAAAGAGGGTAATGCCCTAGTTACTCATTATAGCATTAGTTCTTCTATTAGAATAGGTTAACCTACTATAGATAAGGGAGTTGCAGAGTTCTTGGATTTTTGAGATTTGAGCTTTGACGCACTCGCTTGTTGATGGCTGCTTGAGGGCCCACAGTTCATTTGTGAGAGGCTTATCCGCTAGAAGAGAGTGTGTTCTTTTAAAAAGGAGCTGTACCTCCTTTGGGTAACCCTTGATTTGTCTCGTGCGGGTTAGGATTGGGAGATCCTTATAGGAGAATCGAGGGAGAACTTAGATTCATTTTGTAGGTAACCAGCTATCACCTGGCTCGATTGGCTTTTCACCTCTACCAACAAGTCTTCCCACTCTTTTGCAACAGAGACGGGTTTGCTCGGGTATATAGCTGCTTGCAGGTAGCTCGCCTAGGTTTCGGGATGGCAAACTTAAAGTGTCTTTTCGCTTGATTGTTCTTGCTAAATCATGATGCAAGAGGTACAAGAGTTAAGCTTTGCTGTTTGGTGCTTGGCTTATCATTGCTATTTCATTTTTCCCTTGCGGTACATGTTCTCTATAGCGCCGTAGTGAACTTTTCTATCGCCTATACTAGGTGAGGGAGAATGTTTTGTTTAATTAGAGTGTAGAAGGTTTGATGTTTGGGTGTGGTAGGGCTAGAGTCAGGCTTCAAGACGATCTGGTAGAGGCAGATATCTTTCAGGTGTAAGCTGAATGCTTTGGTTTATAGCTACGTCTTGGTAGACTAAGTGCACCTTCCGGTACACTTACCTTGTTACGACTTACCTCATCTTTAGCTTAATGGTGCATTAGGTTATTAGGAGTGGTGGATAGCTTATGAGGAGGGTGACGGGCGGTATGTACGTGCTCCAGAGCCTGTTTAAAGAAGGCGTTATAATCCTGCTTTACTACTAAATCCGCCTTTTAGGGGTGGTTTCACACTCCTTGTCGTGATATTCTATTATAGAAAATGTAGCCCATTTCTCCCATCTCATGGGCTATACCTCGACCTGTCTTGTTAGCGATGGTGGCTGTTGTGTCCACTTTTAGACCTTCAGTTTTAGGGTGGGCTGGGGACGGCGGTATATAGGCTGTATTTGGCAAGAGATGGTCGGGTGTAACGTGGGTTATCGATTATAGAACAGGCTCCTCTAGGGGGATTGGAGCACCGCCAAGTCCTTAGAGTTTTAAGCGTTTGTGCTCGTAGTTCTCAGGCGGATGCTTGGGTAAGGAAGCATCAAGATTTAGGGCGAAGGCATAGTGGGGTATCTAATCCCAGTTTGTATCCTGGCTTTCGTGGGATTTTATTGGTCGTAAGGCTAAGATCATTTTTGGAGAGGGTGTTAAGTGTGTCGAGTGCTTATAACAGCTTGGTGACATTTCAATCTTAGTTGAGGTGATAAGGAAAAACCACTCTTTACGCCGTGTAGAGTTAATTTGGGTTTCTTGTATGACCGCGGTGGCTGGCACAAGATTTACCAACCCTGGGGTTAATTGCTATGGCTAAGTCAAGTTTTCACTTATTGCTTAATGTTAATTACTGCTGAGGTCCCGTGGGGGTGTGGCTTAGCAAGGTGTTTTGGGCTGCAATGTAAGTGGTGCGTGCCTGATACCTGCTCCTGGTGTCTATTGGTAAGATGTCAAGGGCATTTTCACTGGAATGCGGATACTTGCATGTATATGTCTAGCAAGAATTAACGGTAAGGTTAGGACTGAGTCTTTTGTCCTTGGGTGTAGTTAGCAGCCATCTTGACATCTTCAGTGTCATGCTTTGGTTATAAGCTACTAGGAC